CTGTAGGATTTGAACCTACGACATCGGGTTTTGGAGACCCGCGTTCTACCGAACTGAACTAAGAGCGCTTTTTTATGACAGGAGATACGATTGTAAAGAAAAGGATTTTCTCATTTTTGTACCCCCAATGCGTCTTGTATACATTGGTATGCAAAAATGAAAGATTATGTCCAATTTTATTTAATTGATCTCACTCAGATCCCAGTCAATTAATCCCTTGTTACCGCCCATAGGAGAAGTAATAGGTAGGGATGACAGGATTTGAACCCGTGACATTTTGTACCCAAAACAAACGCGCTACCAAGCTGCGCTACATCCCTTTTCAAAAATTTTTGTACAGTGTCATTGTACAAAATCCATGTCTTGTTTTCCACATCGTTATTTTTTCCTCGATTCATATACAATTTTCTTGTCATTTCTTCTTTTTGGTTTCATATAATAAAAGAATTATATACATCTGAAACCTAACGTATAAAAAAGATGACTATTTTGCTTAGGAAGAAGAGGGTCTCTTTTTCTTTTTTAGGGACAGGGGTAGGAAAATCTTATCTACTGTTCATTGTACATATCCATTTTTGTTAGGAATTCCGTACAAAAAAATACAAATGATCTTGAACTACAGCATCTGACCATATATGTATTACAATAAAGAAGGAGGATTTTCAATGCGAGATATAAAAACATATCTTTCCACAGCGCCTGTGCTAACTACTCTATGGTTTGGGTCTTTAGCGGGTCTATTGATAGAAATTAATCGTTTATTCCCAGATGCTTTGTCATTCCCTTTTTTCTAGTTATTAATATAATATTAATATAATATGCGAAAAAAATGAATAAAATTTGAGATACAATTCTACGTGACGTGACTAAAACTTAGTCCCCCCCTTTTTCAGTTCTTTAGGATAGGAAGGAAAGAGAAAGAAAAAGTATATCGAACCTCAGCAAAAATCCGGTGGATCTAAGATCCCATTTTGGAGAACAGAAATAGAAAGGGGGTCCAGTCTAAGGTAAAAAAAAAGCTCCACGAAATCATAGCATAAAAAAAAGATACTTAAATGAAATACTGGGATTAGGATAGGAATAATTGATAGTTAGAAAAAAATTGTATTACTTACATTATTACTATATATATAATAATATTCTATTAATATTAATTAGAATTACAACAAAATATTTAGAAATGGAATTTCTAATTAGTAACTTCTATTGATATTGATTTTTTTTCTTTTTTGTTCTTTTCGTCTTCTTAGGTTCGGGTCGAAAACAGAAGAGTTAAGTTGATCAAACAAAAATGCAAAGGGGGTTCATGGCTAAGGGTAAAGATATCCGAGTTAGAGTTATTTTGGAATGTACCAGTTGTGTCCAAAATGGTGTCAATAAAGAATCGCCAGGCATTTCTAGATATATTACTCAAAAGAATCGGCACAATACACCCAGTCGATTAGACTTGAGAAAATTTTGTCGATATTGTCACAAGCATACGATTCATGGGGAAATAAAGAAATAAATCGAACGTGTGTTTGATCTTTCAAAGGGGCAGGAAAAGGAAGAACTTAACATATCTTAACATAAACATATATATATATAATATAATAATATACAAATAATATACAAATAAAAATATAGAATATACAAAAAAACCTATTTCGGTCGGATCTGAAATGAATAAAGAAATAGAATTTTAGAGATAAGGAATAAACCATGGATAAATCCAAGCAACCTTTTCGTAAATCCAAGCGATCTTTTCGTAGGCGTTTTCCCCCAATTGAATCGGGGGATCGAATTGATTATAGAAACATGAGTTTAATTAGTCGATTTATTAGTGAACAAGGAAAAATATTATCTAGACGGGTGAATAGATTGACCTTGAAACAACAACGATTAATTACTATTGCTATAAAACAAGCTCGTATTTTATCTTTGTTACCTTTTCTTAATAATGAAAAACAGTTTGAGAGAGCCGAGTCAATCCCTAGAACTACCGGTCCTAGAACCAGAAATAAATAGATATACTCTTCCATTGATTCAAAACTTCAATCGGAATTCAAGCTCAGATTGATGTTTTGTTCGAAAAGCCTCAAATCCAGATTTTATTGTTGTGTTATAAGAAACAACAAATAGGGAAAGAATAAATCTTTTTTTTTTTGAAAGATGTTCGTTCATTTCTACTACTTATCTTATCTTAATTTTTTTTATTCTATCTTCCCGGAGTACATTCTCCGGGGAATGCAATTCTGTTTCAATCATTCCTATATATGACTTTAGAATGTCTTTTATTTCATAATTTTATTGGAAATCGTGTAAAGACAATTCTTATTTGATATAGCTATTTGCGCAAGTATTTTACGATTAATAAGTAATTGCTTCTTGTACAGATTGTGTATTAATTTACTATAACTATAGAATACCCCTTTCTCACGAGCCGCTGCATTTATCCGAGCGATCCACAAACGACGAAAGTCCCTCTTTTGCCTGCCCCTATCTCGATGAGAGGAAACCAAAGCTCTCATTTTCTGTTGAGTAATGGTTCGAGTAAGTCTTGAATGCGCCCCTATAAAGGTTGATGCAAATAAACGAATTTTTGTTCGACGTCTCCGAGCTATATATCCTCGTCTAACTCTGGTCATTGAATCAAATTACACTTTAATGAATGAATAACTAATTGATTTCTCTTCTTTCAGTCATCCTTTTATTCCCCGGTTGATTAATAACAAAACGGATTATTCCGATATATAAAATATAAATTCCAATGGCTTTTGCTACTATGACCTTCCCAACCACGATTTTTAATCCTTTCAGGTAAAATACCTAGAAATAAGAAATTCTAACGATATTCAAAAAATAAAAGCAAAAAATAGTGGGTTCCGTCGTTTCTATGGTTATTTCATAAACGGCGAGGTCCTCTCTATACACCGGAGCCTCTTCTTTCATTTAATCAAATGTTATTGTAAACTTGTATAGTTCACTCTCTTTGGCTCTACCAATCAATTATACAGTAATAGATCTTTTCACAAAAAAAGCTATCCATACAGTGACGGCATTTAATTATGAAAGTTGGCTAGGTAGCTGACCTTGTTAGTCCGTTCTTTCAAGAAAGGGAACATAACCTTTTTGCTTCTTGTAGTACTATTTCCTCCGCTTAATGGATAACTATTTGCTACCAATGGGGAATTGCTTTTCATCTCAAATTGAGGTGATTGGATTTGCACCAATGGAAACCATAAATTTCATACACAAAAAATATAGGTATATGATAGATCCTCATTTTTAGATAGTAAAAATGGCTTTTTCCACTCTATCTATCCTATTGGTGATTGGTACTGGAAAAATGGTTTCGTTTGTTCGAAACTCATGATCTAAACGAGTCGCACATACACCCTAGTACATGTTCCCCGACGCTGAGGACATCCTCGAAGTGCGGGGGATTTCGTGATTTTTCTTATTGGCTGTCTTGTGTTTCTAATAAGTTGTTTAATTGTCGGCATATCATACATATATATAATAAAATAGGTTGGTTTAGATCGATCTTAACCTGATGATTGATGATTATGAATTATTTCCATTCAATATCAAATCACGAAAAATTCGAATTCTGATTTGAAACGGAATCATGTATTTACACGAAATCTCCAGTATTTTCATTTTCGACCGCTACAAGATCAACAATACCATGAGCTTGGGCTTCTGTTGCTGACATAAAAACATCCCTTTCCATGTCTTCGGATATAACCCATAAAGGGTTGCCCGTTCTTTGTACATAAACCTTTGTGAGGGTTTCGCGAAGTTTCAGTAGTTCTTCCGCTTCCAGGATAAATTCCCCTGCTTGCGCCTCATAAAAAGAACTAGCAGGTTGGTGAATCATGACCCTGATAATATTGATATAACATCATGCATGAACGGTTCTTCTATCTTGCAGGATTGGGCTAAAGTAAGGGATAAAAAAACAAGAAGAAAAAAAAAACAAATAGAATGGAACAGCCGTACAGGCATCTTTTGTACATTGCATACGGCTCTGCAATGGCATTTCTTCCTCCCTTCTCTTCAATTTCTATTCTATCGAAGAAAAAAATGGAATCCATCCGATCCAGATCGTTGAATGATCCATTTACCACCCTTCCTTTCGTATTGTAGGAGTCAAAAAATACTATGATGGTTCTGTTGCTTTCTATATTTATCTCGTCTGTGATTTAGCAATCCCAAAGTTTCTTTTTTTTTCATTTTCGTACTATTTCTTTCGTAACGTAAATATCATAAAGAGACTTCTGGTGTGGAAGAAAAATGGTTTGTGACGCTGAAATGTACTCCTGACACATAAGATCAAATCGGAATAACCTTTGTTTCATACTACTATCTCGATACAAAATCTCATGTTAGGAAAAACAATACTAGTTTGTTCATATCGAACTCGAAGTGCCATGCTATTATTACCTATTTTTCATATTATTCACATTCGATATGGCGAAGGCATAGTCTTCTTCTTTTTTTTTCAAATAAAAACTCATTGGCGCCAAGCGTGAGGGAATGCTAGACGTTTGGTAATTTCTCCTCCGACCAGAATGAAAGATCCCATTGAAGCGGCTAATCCCATGCAAATTGTATGCACATCGGGCGAAACAAATTGCATAGTATCATAAATGGCTATTCCTGGTATTACCCATCCGCCGGGGGAGTTTATAAACAAATAAAGATCCCTAGTATCATCTTCTATACTGAGATATACCATGAGACCAACAAGTTGATTTGAGATCTCACTATCAACTTCTTGGCCTAAAAAAAGTAATCTTTCTCGATAAAGTCGGTTGATTAGGACAAAATTGTATCCCTTTTGAACCGTACGCGCATCTTTGGATGCATACGGTTCAAAAAAATTGTGAAAAAAGAATCAATGTGTCGATTCCAATCCTATCTCTTTTTTTTGTAACAGATTTCCTTTTTTCTAATGAAAATAAAGGGGTTTTTTCTTCTATTTTTCAAAAAAAAACATAAGTTTTGGCTCCCTT